ATCGGGGTACTTGGGAGCCTATGGATGAAGACATGGTTTCTCTGGATCCCATTCAATTTCATTCGGAGGAGGAGCCTTATAAAAATCGTATCGATTCTTATCAAAGAAAGACAGGATTAACCGAGGCTGTTCAAACAGGCATAGGGCAATTAAACGGTATTTCCGTAGCAATAGGGGTTATGGATTTTCAGTTTATGGGGGGTAGTATGGGATCCGTAGTCGGGGAGAAAATTACCCGTTTGATTGAATATGCTACTAAAGAATTTCTACCTCTTATTATAGTGTGTGCTTCCGGAGGGGCACGTATGCAAGAAGGAAGTTTGAGCTTGATGCAAATGGCTAAAATATCTTCTGCTTTATATGATTATCAATCAAATAAAAAGTTATTCTATGTACCAATCCTTACATCTCCTACTACTGGTGGGGTGACAGCCAGTTTTGGTATGTTGGGGGATATCATTATTGCCGAACCCAATGCCTACATTGCCTTTGCGGGTAAAAGAGTAATTGAACAAACATTGAATAAAACAGTACCCGAAGGTTCACAAGCGTCTGAGTATTTATTCCAGAAGGGTTTATTCGATCTAATCGTACCACGTAATCCTTTAAAAGGCGTTCTGAGTGAGTTATTTCAACTCCACACTTTCTTTCCTTTGAATCAAAATTAGAACATTAAGTCCATTTTTTTGAGCAAACAAGTAATTTGTTTATCGGAATACAAGTGAAATTGAGACGAATGGGTTTTCTTTGTTGACATAAGATCTAATTGTATAACGAATCAAAAGTCACATAAAATCGGAAATCTGACCCTTTTTCTATATTCCTGATTATTGATCAAGAAGTCTCTATTAACAAGATAAAAGATGAAATTCTTTTTTTCGTGAAATTAGGCAAATAAAAAAATCTTCTTCTCGTCATATATAATTAAATTAAATAAAATCTAGAAAATATAGTATAGAATTTTTTATCTTTCTATAGCGTACGATAATCCTATTTTGACTAAGAATCCCTGCTGGATGGGATTCTAACAAACCCTTGAATCAATATAAATAGAATCTAATTCATTAAAAAAAACTTTTTGCTTAGTGAATGAAATTCGAAGACAAGAGCAAAAAATGAAGAAAATAATATCTCATCCATATCCTCTCAAATTTTTCATGTAGAAAGATGAAAAACTACATTATATACTCACTTAGACTTAGATAGTAGATACTTATATTCTTTTTAATTAATAATTAATTCTTAATAGATATAGATATTAATAAAAATTTTAAGTAGTAATAATTCCAATTTAGAATTATTAAATTATAATCAAATCAAATTATTATAATATAAATACTATATTATTATATTTTTATTATATATATAAGTAAGATTATATATATAAGTAAGATATAAGTATAATAAATAATAAATAAATTAAATATATATAAGATATAAGTAAGATCTTTATATTATATATATATATTATATAATAAGATAAGATATCTTTATATTATAAATAATATTATAAATAATAAATATAAAATCTAAATAATAATAACAGGTACAAATAGTAAATCGAGGTACCCATTCTATGACAACTCTTAATTTTCCCTCTGTTTTGGTCCCTTTAGTAGGCCTAGTATTTCCGGCAATCGCAATGGCTTCTTTATTTCTTCATGTTCAAAAAAACAAGATTTTTTAGAGCCGAGGGCGCAAAATATTATCTTTTTTTTTCAAAACTGACGCTTGTATCATAACACAGATATCCATTTAGCTAAATATGGTATAAGAGGCTTCCGTCGAAATCTCCCCAAAATGCTATTAGCTAGTTTCAAATAGACCCGAATCGGCGAATAGCTGAACTGTAAAGTTGGTCTATCTATATACATGTGGCTATCTTTAGTGAGTCATACGAAGGGTGTGTTATTAGTTTAGATCTAACCAATTTAATGAATTACTCCTAAAGGTTCACATCAAACTAGTGCTAGTTGATGCGAGTTACTTCGGAAATAAACGGCAAATTCATTTGGGGTATTCTCTCAATTCCAAAAAAAGCAACCGGATCAAGTATGAGTTGTCGATCAGAACATATATGGATAGAACCTATAACGGGGGCTCGAAAAACAAGTAATTTCTGCTGGGCTGTTATCCTTTTTTTAGGTTCATTAGGATTCTTGTTGGTTGGAACCTCGAGTTATCTTGGTAGAAATTTGATATCTTTATTTCCGTCTCAGCAAATAGTTTTTTTTCCACAAGGGATTGTGATGTCTTTCTATGGGATCGCGGGTCTTTTTATTAGCTCCTATTTGTGGTGCACAATTTCGTGGAATGTAGGTAGTGGTTATGATCGATTTGATAGAAAAGACGGAATAGTGTGTATCTTTCGTTGGGGATTCCCTGGAAAAAATCGTCGGGTCTTCCTCCGATTTCTTATAAAAGATATTCAGTCCGTCAGAATAGAAGTTAAAGAGGGTATTTATGCTCGTCGTGTCCTTTATATGGATATCAGAGGCCAGGGAGCCATTCCATTGACTCGTACTGATGAGAATTTTACTCCACGGGAAATGGAACAAAAAGCTGCTGAATTGGCTTATTTCTTGCGTGTACCTATTGAAGTATTTTAAGAAATCAGCTGAGAAATTAATGCTTTCTCGCGGGAGGGCAAAAAGGCAAGAATCCTCTTTTTCTATAACATAACTTAATTGAGGTTTCTTCAGAACATTCATTCGAGTCAAAGCAGACATATATGGAACAAGTATAAAAAAACCCTTTTGGGGGATCTTTTATATGTATCGAAATATACACATACACAACTCAATTATATATTAAATAAAAAAATAAGAAAAAAAGAAAATCTCATAATCAACCATTTCGAAATAAGGAAATTCCCCCTTTTTAGTTGTTGGAATTGAAACTTTAGATTCAGATAGATCATATCTTGTAATTTTTTTGAAGCTTCTTTTTAGACTTTTTGTGCTCCTTAATGACGAAAAATTTGGATCTCTTATAATGTAGCCAATTTATTTATGTCGTTTTTTGTCACTCATTTTTCACAATATTTTTCAGAAAATTACCTCAATTATTCTATCGATGACTACTCATAGTCAGTTAAATTTTTTCGAAATATTAGAGGTTTTTTTTATATAATGATAGAAAAGGAGTTCTTTTGTATCAAAATCTGAATACTATTCATATTCATTATTTAAAGTGGTTTTTCCGGGCGTTCATCGAAAAGAGATATATGCTTCGAATTTGACTGATTGAGATATAGGGAAACAATTTTTATTATATTATTTATTCATATATATTCATTCGAATTTTTCATCTTTTTCCGTATTTTTTTCTAGATTCAAGGCCTAACCACGAAATCACAAATAAAAAAGAGTGAATAGATTCATAGGTTTGATAACTTGTAATAGAACTGATGCGTGAGAGAAATATTAGATTACATAGAGTCGACGAATGAGATGGGTTCATTAACAATTCACAGATGAAAAAATGGCAAAAAAGAAAGCATTCACTCCTCTTTTATATCTTGCATCTATAGTATTTTTGCCCTGGTGGATTTCTCTCTCCTTTCAAAAAAGTCTGGAATCATGGGTTACTAATTGGTGGAACACTAGGCAATCCGAAACTTTTTTGAATGATCTTGAAGAAAAGAGTATTCTAGAAAAATTCATAGAATTAGAGGAACTCCTCTTCTTAGAGGAAATGATCAAGGAATACTCGGAGACACATCTACAAAACCTTCGTATAGGAATTCACAAAGAAACAATCCAATTAATCAAGATACACAACGAGGGTCGTATTCATACGATTTTGCACTTCTCGACAAATATAATATGTTTCATTATTCTAAGTGGTTATTCTATTTTGGGTAATAAAGAACTCGTTATTCTTAATTCTTGGGCTCAAGAATTCCTATATAACTTAAGTGACACAATAAAAGCTTTTTCTCTTCTTTTATTAACTGATTTATGTATCGGATTTCATTCGCCCCATGGTTGGGAACTGATGATTGGCTTTGTCTACAAGGATTTTGGATTTGTTCATAATGATCAAATTATATCTGGCCTTGTTTCCACTTTTCCAGTCATTCTAGATACAATTTTAAAATATTGGATTTTCCGTTATTTAAATCGCGTATCTCCGTCACTTGTAGTGATTTATCATTCAATGAATGACTGAAAAATTATCTACCTAATCCAATTAGAATGTTTCTTACTTTGCAGTTGTACATAAGCAAAGCATTGAAAATCGCTTTCTATTTCTACCCATCCCGGAGATTCATCCTATATTCCTATATATATTAATCGAGTCAAAACAAATTATTCCAGTAAATAACAGAATCGTGGATAGGAAACTCCATTAGTGACCTACCCAAATTTATTGTATAAATCTATTTTCGGGATCAATGGTTGGACCATGCAAACTAGAAATACTTTTTCTTGGATAAAGGAACAAATTACTCGATCTATTTCCATATCGCTCATGATATATATCATCACTCGTACATCCATTTCAAATGCATATCCCATTTTTGCACAGCAGGGTTATGAAAATCCACGAGAAGCGACTGGACGTATTGTATGCGCCAATTGCCATTTAGCTAATAAACCGGTGGATATTGAGGTTCCGCAAGCGGTACTTCCCGATACTGTATTTGAAGCAGTTGTTCGAATTCCTTATGATATGCAAGTGAAACAAGTTCTTGCTAATGGTAAAAAAGGAGCCCTGAATGTGGGGGCTGTTCTTATTTTACCAGAGGGTTTTGAATTAGCCCCTCCCGATCGTATTTCCCCCGAGATAAAAGAAAAGATGGGCAATCTGTCTTTTCAGAGCTATCGCCCCAATCAAAAAAATATTCTTGTCATAGGCCCTGTTCCTGGTCAGAAATATAGTGAAATCACCTTTCCTATTCTTTCCCCCGACCCCGCTACTAAGAAAGACACTCACTTCTTAAAATATCCTATATACGTAGGCGGAAACAGGGGAAGGGGCCAAATTTATCCTGA